ACTGATAGTACGAAAATGTACTTCGATATTCAAACAACTATTCAAAGTTCCTAGAGCTCGTTGTAAGGCTTGTTGCAAAACTTCTTGTCGGACCTTATTAATTGCTCTTTGTTTTTCAAAAAAAAGAGTTTCATTTTTGTAATTTTCTAATCGTTCCAAACTATTGCAAGTAGCATTAATCAAATTTCCTTTTTCTCGTTCTATCTCATAGTATCCATTCGTTCGATACTCATCTGCTTCGATTTCTACTTTGCGTAATCTAACCCGAGCTCTTTCGAGCTGTTCAATGGCTCCTCTACGTAATTCTTCTGAATTTCGAATAGTACTCAAGATCCTCTGTTTTCGCTTATCTAATAAATCATTTAATGAAAGTAGATTATCTTTCCATTCATTTCACAACTATAATATCTCTTCCCGAACCAAACATGAATCTTTCAATTCATTTGGCTCTCACGCTCAATTGTTTCTTTTATCTTTTCTTTGATTAATGGGCATTTCCATATCTTTGAACGGAATGAGCCTATCCTCTCCTTTCTGTTCTTATTCAAAAATATCGAAACTGATCTAACATCAGAATCTTAGGAGGACTCTTCAGACCAGACAAAAAAGAAAAAATTGTCAGCAAAGTTGTTTCTTTATTTGTTCTTTATTTACAACTTCTTTCCAAAAAGAAAAAGATTTTAAAGAAGAAAGAAGAAAATTTTTTCTTATGCTATGATAAATTAAATCAAAATCCTAATAAAATAGAAAGAGAATTGAATAGAATTATGAACTTCATTCTCATTATTATTAGAATAGAATGAGATTTCGATTTTTTCATCCAAAAATTTTTTTATACAAATATTTTATACAAATACAATACATAGGTCGTCGATTCGGCAGTGGATAAAAAAGGGGGACCCATCTTTACAGTTAATGGTTCAAATAATTTTATCCATATGAGTGTTCTACATCGGATAAATTCCTAATTCTTCCTTTTTTCTTTGTATTCTTTTTCATTTTTCAACCCTTTTGGTACTAACGTAGTGGTAGAAAGAGTACCATGCTATGCTGTGCCTGGACTTCAAACAATTTATCTTTAACCATGTAAAAGACCTCAACATTATTGGTTTATAGAGAAGAGAATCAAAGTTCATTTACCAATTAGTCACGAAATGCTATGGTTCTTACATATGATTTCTGAATAAAATCCAATTCCGAAGTAATTCGTCGAGATTGTGCACCTTTTGTTCCTATTTCTACTATAGAATTTGTTCCTATTTCTACTATAGAAATAGAAAAAAGAATACATAAATATAAAGAAAGTGCAGCCGGTTAAATCCAACGTATTCTTGAAATACACAACTCGCACACACTCCCTTTCCAAAGAAAATCAATACACCCAGCACTACGCTTAGATTTATTGGATTTGTTGCTAAAATATCGGTATTAAACTCGAAACTCCCAGCGGATGGCCAGTGCCCCACGGAAACAAAAGAATCGGTTATATTTTTCATATGCTCTCCCCTTATAGATAGGACTAACAAAGAACAGAGTTATTTTTGTATCACTCCGCTTATTATTATTAATGGAATTTGAGAATTCTCAAATTTCTTAGTTATGGTTATGCTTTTATTCTTTTTTTTTTTTTACATTTTTATTCTACGATAAAATTAAACATTAAACAAAAGGATTTGCAAATAAAAGAGCTAATGCCACGACCAGTCCATAAATTGTTAAAGCTTCCATAAAAGCCAGACTAAGCAATAAAGTACCTCGTATTTTACCCTCTGCTTCTGGTTGTCTCGCAATACCTTCTACGGCTTGGCCCGCAGCAGTACCTTGACCAACCCCAGGTCCGATAGAAGCAAGCCCTACAGCCAATCCAGCAGCAATAACGGAAGCAGCAGAAATAAGTGGATTCATGGTAAGTTCCTCGCACAAAAAAAAAATGGTTAATGATACAACCAACCAATGAATTAGTACTTAATCTATTTTTTCTACTTCTACTTTAATATTCTATTACCTTACTACACTTCTTTTTTCTTTTTTGATCTTTTTCACTAAAATATATCGGATCGAAGTAGTTCTGACAATTCAGTAATATTACTGAATTGTCAGAACTACTTCGATAGACTGTTTTTCCTTTCTACCTTATGTAAAGAAATATGTATACGGTTTTAGTCATTGCGTTTCCTTGTTTATAAATTATTCTATTTTTTCTCTTTCATTCAATTCACAATCAAAGACAAAATAGAAAAAGGACTTATATGGGAATCCATGTGGGCTAGAAAAAAAAAGAGATAGGGGTAATTACCATTTAACTAGTAAATAACATATACTTTTTTTTTCATAACGTAAATCACCTGCACTTTTTATTCTATTAAATTGTATTCTGAAACCATTCTTCAAAACATACACAAGGATTGATACTCATAGGTATTACATATACATGATCTCCAACCCTTCTTTATCTTCCAAATTCTGCAATATCATATATATTTCTTCATATATACATACATGTAGCTATTTGCATTCTCTTCTCCAACCCAGTGGATTATATTGAACCCCGAAACCCCGCATTGCTTGAATTGGGATAAGCTTCAAAAAAGACTATTTTGAAAGTGAGTCAATGATGACCCTCCATGGATTCACCTATATAAGCCGCGGCCAAAGTTGCAAAAATAAGAGCTTGAATACCACTTGTAAATAATCCAAGAAACATGACAGGTATAGGAACTACTGAAGGCACTAAAGAAACAAGAACAACAACCACTAATTCATCAGCCAATATATTACCGAAAAGTCGAAAACTAAGAGATAAAGGTTTTGTGAAATCTTCTAGAATATTAATTGGTAAAAGTATTGGAGTTGGTTGAATGTATTTCCCGAAATATCCCAATCCTTTTTTCCTGAGACCCGCATAGAAATATGCCACTGACGTAGGTAAAGCTAAAGCAACAGTAGTATTTATATCATTCGTGGGCGCAGCTAACTCCCCATGAGGTAATTTTATGATTTTCCAAGGTAAAAGAGCACCTGACCAGTTAGAAACAAAAATAAATAGGAACATCGTTCCTATAAAAGGAACCCAAGGACCATACTCCTCTCCAATCTGAGTTTTGCTCAAGTCTTGAATAAATTCAAGGACATATTCGAAGAAATTCTGACCGTTGGTTGGAATGGTTTGCGGATTCCGAACAGCTATGATGACTGAACCTAATAAGATAGCAATTACAACCCAAGAAGTGATAAGTACTTGGGCATGAATTTGTAAACCTCCTATTTGCCAATATAAATGTTGGCCTACTTCTACACCTGATATATCGTATAACCCTTTGAGTGTTTTAATGGAACATGGTATAACATTCATATTGTCCTCTAACAGAAATCAAACTTCAAAAAAGTAATTATTTTTATTCAACCATCTCTTTCTCAATTCACCTATATTCATTCATGAAGTTAAGTTATGAATCGTATATTTCGGATACCGAGAAATCACATAAAAAAAATACCAATCATTTTTATCTTTTCTTTTAAATATTATTTGATAGTCAAAACATAGTTCAAACTCTAAAAGATGCAAACCAAAAGAGTAACAATCAAAGAGAGTTCACCAAAAACAAACTAACCTTCTTCTTTCTTCTTCTTCTTCTTTCTTCTTCTTAAGAGTAATGATAAGATAATCAACCTTTTTTTATATAACTAGAATGACCCTCACAAATTGCAGATACTAATTTGGTAAGAATCAATCGAATCGAAGCGATAGCATCATCGTTGGCCGGAATAGAAATATCTGCAAGATCTGGATCACAATTTGTATCGATTAAACAAATCGTCGGAATACCCAAAATGACACATTCTCGAAGAACCGTATATTCTTCTTGCTGATCCACGATAATTACAATATCGGGCAATCCCGTCATATATTTGATCCCGCCAAGATATGCTTGCAAAGTAGATAACTTTCTCTTCAACATTGCTGCATCTCCTTTAGGGAGACGATTGAGTTTCCCCATCTTTTGTTCTGCTCTTAAGTCCCTGAACTTCTGAAGTCTTGTTTCTGTAGTAGACCAATTCGTTAACATACCACCAAGCCATTTTTTATTAACATAATGACATCGAGCCTTTATTGCTGCTGATGCTACTAAATCCGCTGCTTTCTTTTTGGTGCCAACGATTAAGAATCTTTTTCCCCTACTTGCTGCATCAAAAACTAAATCGCAGGCTTCTGATAAAAAACGAGCAGTTATAGTAAGATTTGTAATATGAATACCTTTACGCTTTGACGAGATGTAAGGAGCCATTCTAGGATTCCATTTATTAGTAACATGACCAAAATGAATTCCTGCTTCCATCATTTCTTCCAAATTGATGTTCCAATATCGTCTTCCCATTTTCCCACACTTTCTCTTTTTCTTTTTTTTTTTTCAAAGAGATTCAGTACCTTATGAAATAAAGAATTGTTCCGACGGAACCTTCTACCAGGATTGACCATTGATCTACGACCCAAACCATGAATTTCATTCTTTCTTTTTTCTTTGATTGATTATGAAATCCATAATCGGACCATAGAGTTAAAATAAAAAGAATAAACCTCTTGTTAGGATACATTACGTAAAAGATTGGTCTGATGTCTCATGGAAAGTTCTTGGGCACAAGAACAAAATAATTCTCTATGGTGTAGCAAAATATCGCTCATTTCCAACTCGAATAGATTTTTCCTTTTGATTTTCAAATGAATGTTTTTGTCTTGCTTTGAACGATGTACTAATTTATTGAATCCGGTACCAACCGGTATAATTCCCCCCAGAACAACGTTTTCTTTCAGGCCTTTCAACCAATCAATACGACCTCGTAGAGCAGCTTTTGCTAAAACTCGAGCAGTTTCTTGAAAACTTGCTTCGGATATGAAACTTTGAGTATTCAGAGATGACTTCGTTATTCCCAATAAGATTGCCCGATAACAGATTGATTCGGCCAAAACGCGCCCTGCTCGTTCTGCTCGCAACAATCCAATAAATTCCCCAGGTAAAAAAACATTAGACATTCCATCTTCGGAAACCAAAACTCTTGATGTTACTTGACGTACAATAATCTCTAGATGTCTATTATGGATCTGTACCCCCTGGGATCGATAAACCTTTTGTATCTTATTAACCAAAGAGATACGACTTTGGGCTATGGTTAGTTCAGCTCCAATCAAGAATCCCCAGGGGATCCCAAGAATCCTTCGGATACGTTCGTCCCAACCTTCAACTCTTCTTTCGAGGTTCATCGATATTGAATCAATTGAACGAACTTCTAAGATTTGTTCTACTTTTGGAAGACCTTGCGTTATGTCACCAGATCTCGACTTTTCATATATAAATGTAATTAATGTATCTCCTTCATAAAAGGTTTCCCCATAATGACCATGGACAGTTGCTCCTGGAGTGACCAAATAGGGCTTAGCTGATCTTATAACTAGAGAATCAACATGAACAATGAAAATTTGACCAGATTTTTTTATGCGTGATCCATATTTCAATAGATATACATTTTCACAAAGGAATTGTCCAAGGCTAATTATTGGCCATGCCTCTTCACAAGAATCGTGATGGAGAAAACACCAATTCAAATGAAATGAATTCCAAATGATGTTACTGCAAGGATCGGGATTATAAATCCTACTATTTTCATCTAGGAAACAGTATTGAAATGGAGGTACTTGAAGCACTTGGAAAGTCTGTTGAAAATTTTCAAGCAAAAAAGATTTCTTTAAAAAGACTTGATTATAAGTTCTTAAATAGTAAGATGAACGAGAATTTACTATTCTAGGCACAATAGTACCTAAAGGACCCAACAAATACCTAATTGGAGTCATGGGATCCAATTCTTTTGTCGCATTATTATATCTCGAAGTATTGAAGGGACCAATTCGAGAACAATTGGATGATGACAAAATTAGGAAAGATTGGCATTCCTTATTTCGATTCAACAACGTACCAAGAGTTCCCTGATGTTGGGGAAATATTTGAATCTTCGCCTTGGAATCAAAAGGATTTTTTCTATGAATACGATCTAATTCATTATTGGAAATCAATCCTGAACCTGCCGTATCATACCTTTTTTCGGTATACGAAAGAGTGGACTTTACTAACTCAATTCGGATGAAATAACAAAGCAGATCATTTGTCCTTATTTCAACAAAAGAAGCATGAACCTTTTCTTCTATAGAACTCTTTTTTTCTTGGTCCCAAGTCAATACTAAGCAAGCTCGAACTAATTGAATACTTGTGTGAGAAATTCCTCGAATTGACTTGCCATTTTCATAAAGTATATAATTGACAATTCGAAGTTGGACATTATTCTTTTCCTGCAAGAGATCCTGAGAGAAAAGTGTTGCTAAATTTATCCCATCAGCTATTTCATATGTGACTACGGGCCGAACCAAAACAAAATACTTTTTTTTGGTAGGTGTAATGCGTTGGACATAGATCCAATTTTTCAATTTTTTTGATCCTTTAGAATCTTTTTTTCCGATTCCTGGTGGTATCAAAATGCCACTGTGCCTAGATATTTTATCCACCTCTCCATAAAAATGAATATCTCCAGAAAATATTTTCAGTTCTAGACTTTTCTTTTTTCTCTCCACTCGGACTAATCCACCTACTCGACTTCTGGTATTTATATTTAAAACAAGTCGTGTATCTACTCCAATGATACTATTGTTCCGGACCATTATGGGCGAAGATCCGGGTAAGATATGTATTTCCTCGGGAATGAAAAAAAATTGATCTACTTTCATTTGCGTTTGGTATTTCGGACTAAAATCTTTTGCTCCTCGATACTCAATCAAATCTTCTTTTTTTACGATTGAATCTACTTCGACAATCCCATATTTAGTAATTCCTGAACTGCTTCTTCTGTATCGCGGATCATCAAAATAAGCAATAATACTATTTCTACGTAAAATACCATTTATAGGTATTTTAATCGAAATACCAAAACAGGGTATTAGTTTCTTTTCTTGTTCTTGATCATATTGTAAGGGAATCACAAATCTATTTCTTCGCTTTTTCGCCAAAGAATTCTCTTGACGAATATAAGTAGAAGGCTCTATGAGATTCCAATGACCCTTAGATATGATTCGATAAGGTTTTGAATAGTCAAGACTTTCCCTATCTTTTTTACCAAAAGTATCCAACAATTTATGTCTTACTTGATCATTAGTCAGTGAGAGATCAAAGAGATCTTTGAGAGAAAATGAATTAGCATTCATTTGATCTTGATCCTTGTGGAGTGAAAAAGACACTATATTGGAATTGGATCTGCATAGACCTCCTGCTAATATCCATAAATGACTTGTTTTTGGTAATAGATGAACATTACTATATGGATATTTGGGCGTATGATAGCCATCAGTACTCCAGTGCATTTCTCCTTCTGACTCAGAATAAATATGTTTTTGAACCCTCTCCTTAAAATGAAAGGTGGACGTTTCGGCACGAATCTCGGCAATCACTTGTTCTGATTCTA